GCCCTCTTTTTGATGTCTGAGTGCCTTATTCTATCTATCAAAGTCCTTCTTTGTCTATTTGATTTTCTCGAAGGTCCGCTAGAAAAGCCTAAACGTCCTTCTAAAGCGCTAACGAGCAAGAAAACGGATGCGCGTTAGCGCAAGGGCTTTCGCGCAGCTCAATCCCTTTCTTTGTTCTTTCTATAGTAAGGGGCCTTTTCTTGCAGGATGCCGGGTGCGCAGGAACGCCCAACCAGGTTTCCGCCTTCATTTGGTCGTGCTGCTATGATGTAACGTGCAGTCGTCCCGAGGCAGCAGGATTATGGTAAGGGGCCCCCTCTTTTCTCTCCCTTAAACTCCTTTATAGATTTCGAGTCGGGAATAGAGCAGTGGCTTATTCGGCGCTATATCACAATTCATTCATTCTCGGGCATAGCTGTTCACGAAACGTGGCATGGGACATCGCGGGAGTCTTACATCTGAGCGAGAGGTCAGACCAATCCCATTCATCCTGGTCCGATCCGAACGGATCTTGTTGAATGAATTGATCCATTGTTGTATGCCCTAATTATACAATTTTTTTCCTACTCCTGAGATATAGTGGAAACTTTTTTTTATGGTGGAGAGTAGGGGGTCAAAACACCAATGCAGCAAAGAACGACTGCATGAATCGGAATCCACTTATATTAAGATTAAGACAAACGACCGAGAAATAAAGGCTTCACGTTCTCCAAGTGGTTGATCTTAGCGTGCTAGCCGCTGCTTCATTTCGTAGAGTGATAACGCTTTCTCTTCTCTTTCTTAGCGCTCCGCCCCCCCTTGTATAGTAAGGGCAACTCTGGTTGCGCGGCTTTCTCTTATATGGGTCTATTTTCTCTGACTTGACTCAGCTTGACCTACTTGACTCAGCGGTTAGAGTATCGCTTTCATACGGCGAGAGTCATTGGTTCAAATCCAATAGTAGGTAAAACCGGCCGAAACCCCTGCGCCAGCATGACAGCAAGCACGGACTGGGAGCAAGGAGTCAGCTGAATGACCAAAGCATCGGTTGCTTTCTTTCAGAACCTTCTTCGACCGCCTTGCTTAGCGCAAGCACTAAGCAAGTAACTCCCCCCCCCTCTCTTCTTCTCTTCATGTATGTGGGCTGCCTACCCGTCCCGAATAGACGAACAGGAACAAGCTGAAATTCAAGAGTATACTTTGTTTGGGTTAGGCGAAGTCCAGAGGTGGAGCGAGATACCTCCATGCCGAGAAAGTAATGCAGCGGATGAAAAAGACAAATGGGTTGCGTTACTCTAACAAGTAAGCAAGTTTACTTTACTGCCTTAGCGTTTCGCACTAAGAAAGTAAACTACCACAGGAAATAGGCTTCTTCCGCCGGAAAAGCTCTTCTTATCCTAAAAAAAATCCATTCCTTCGCGCGGGGCTCTTCACGCCCTTAGGACTAACTTCCTTTTGGGTCGAGTGAAAGACATCGCTCGCACGAGAAACTTCGCAGCCACCCGTTAGGTCCGATCCACTCCGATTGACTTAGTGCTTGTCTATTTAGCCCCGGTTTCTAAACGTAACAAGGCCCATATTATTTTTAGATAAATAAAAATCCCTCGCGGCTCCCTGCCGCAGTAACGAGACACTCCCCCAGAAACAAAAATGAGTTGCAGGGACAGATCCATTTCCTCCGGCGGGGAAAATCCATTCGGATGTATAGGACGAGAGCCATGCCCCTAGCCTCAAGAATGACCTCTCTGAGGCACGCACCAGTGCGGAAGAACCACAACGGCTATACATATCAGCGGAACATTCTTTTCGCAGAAGAACGGAGAAGGCGGAAGTGAGACAGACGACTATTTTCATAGAGAGGACCTGACTAAACATCATCAGCGAGAAGTCACGTCTTGCTTGCTAACACAATATCTTAAGTAGTAAATGGCCACATCCATTCGCCTTGACCGGATCATAGCGTTAGCGGAGTCCCCAGAACAGAAGAACCGATCGGCATGTTGACCTCCTCATCCATATGAAGTGGATCAATTAGAGTTCCCAAGAGGATTTAGAACCCCAGTCTTTACTGTGGGAGGATTCTAGAAGAGTAACAATGGAACACATTGCTCAATTTACCAATCAATGTGGTAATGCAGTGATCAAAAAATGAAGCTTTTTCCAACCTTGTCAGCCTTTGAATGGTATAGAAGTTTGGAGCCCCTATCTGGGATGAATGAGTTGGAAACCCTTTTCCATGCTCGGTTTGGAAGCACTCAAGCCACATGCGACAACAAACCAGTGAAAACGCTGCGCTCTTTCTCCAAAGGCGCCAAAGGCGAAGATGTAAGCTCGTTGTGTTGACCAGATGGATAATCAACAAGTATGCAGAATTGGGCTGAAAGGTCTAAATAATGAGATCAGAATGCATCTTAATGCTATGAGGATTAAAGACTTTGGGGATCTTGTTACTGAGGCTTCCAATTATGAAAGGATGATTAAAGAAAGAACAGAGTTTCAAGAAGAATGCTTCAAGAGGGACTTACTATCCAAGCCATGAGATCAATGCTATTAACTATGGCGCGGAAGAACCTGATTTTGAATATGACCCTTTCTATGAGGAGTAAGAGCTTTAGATATGCGCTGCGGAGTGAGTAACAAGGGGATGCCAACAAACTCTGGTGGAGAAGACGGATGGAGGATGATGCTTATGCTGGCCGTCCTAAGATTGAAAGATGGGAAGTTTTGAAGAAAGAATTGAAGGATCAGTTCCTTCCTTGCAAGACAGCATGGGTTGCAAGAGACTCACTCAAGAAATTGAAGCATACTGGCACGGTGAGGGAATATGTGAAAGAATTCAGTTCCTTGATGCTTGACATCAAGAATATGTCCGAGGAGGACAAGCTCTTCCCTTCCCTTCTAGATTCTATTTATCTTCCCCCCGATATCTTTTAAAATGCCTCTACCACCCTCTTAGCAGGTCGGTCAGTCTCAGTAGTAGAGGAAGAAGAGTCCACTGATCATCAGTTACATCACAGTAGTGGTCCTCTTGCCGCGGAGTCAGCCCTTAATGGGCAATTCAGACATCAGATTACACACCGCAGTTGAACCGTGCTTTAGACCACCGGGCATAGCAGAATGAGGAGGCTCGGCCTGCAAGCTCTAGCATACTATAGTAGACAGAAAGCACAGCGTAACCAATCCAGCCGACAGAAGCAAAGCTAAGAGCTCAACGAACGAGTAAAGAAAGCAAGGGTAGCAGCCCCTTGTCTCGAGTATTCCCCATACTTAGGATTATGCTTCTTCTCCTCTACACTTTGCAGAGCCTAACTGTCCGGAACAGAACCAGCATAGCTCGCAATTCATTGTAGGTATCGAATCGAGGTTTCAACGACTGAGACAGGTCAGTGAGTAATGGAATAGCCCGTTGGGCACTACCGGACACAATGAGAAGGAAGAGAAGCGGCTCAGCCAGCAGCACAGTCCTAGGGCTTCATCAGCGAAGGAATAGCACAACTGTCACTAGCGAAGCGAAGCGCTCCAACCAAAGAAAGTCAGGGGGGCCGCCTTGCGCAGCTTTAGAAAGGAGAGAATTTAATAAAGTAACTCTCTCCAACCTTTTCTATCTATCCTTAGAAGTAGGGCGAGAGAAAGTCAATATGAGCGTTGGTTTTTCCAACGAAACTAAGCACTTTTTGGTCTTTATCATTCGTAAGGCTCAGTCCCACACTCTGACTTCAATGATGGGAACAACCTCCGCACTCCGGCGCTCTAATGAACAACAGTTCTCCGCCTTACTTCGGGAGTTACATTCGGAACTTAATGTTATGTTCACGCGGTGATATTCTATCTTTCCAAAAGTACTACCCTGTACGTAGTCTATGTCTGGGGAGCATACTTGACAGGAGATCCTTCGGCTGAACTTGTCCCCTGAGCCAATCCACTAGTCTTCCCTTCCCATACGGGGGTTAAGTGCTTTCCAGCCATATCCATATTCTGGTAACCTTGGACGATAGCTTTCCCCCGATCAACCGCCTATATTATCAGTCGGCTTGCCAATCAACTGACCCGCTTTCCTTGGCTAAAGTAAAGGGGATCGATCCCAGACGAGAATGGACTTCTCCGTAATGTAATAATGTAATAGAAGAGTAACAGTCTCTTCTCGAGGGGGTGACTAACCTTGGTTGGGAGGTAGCCCTAAGGTTACGATCCGTTGGGTTGGAAAACAAACCTGCATCCTATTTCCTCCATAAGCCCTACCGATTGAGAAGGAGATTAAGTGGAAAACCACTAAGATCGGATCTCTCACGGAAAAGGTGAGGCCTTAATCTATGGCGATCTATGTCTTTCTTGTACCATTTATGTATTTCTCAGCAACGATGCCCCTCTTTCTTATGAGACTTCTTTCTTTACTAGGAAGTGCTTTCGGTGTTTTTATAGCAAATGCATTCGGACGATCAGAAGGAACCGCTATCCATATCACAGGAATATTCTTTATTACATTTGGCATAATTCTTTTGGGCTTCATCTTTCTCTTTCGTTTTTATTCTTGTCGTTTGAAAGACAAGTACGGCTTTCCACTTGTACTTGTTCTCTATCTATCTTTGTTAGTTTTTATATATTTTTGGTGCTTTTTGATCCGGATCTACGTCTTTTCTCACCTAGGTCTCGATTTAAGCGCATTCTTCCCCCTTGTCTCGACTGTCGTGGGAGGGCAGCAAGCACTTCCTCTTCCGGGCCCCGCCGGTCCATCAAGCTCGTCCTCCTGGACGCCCTTTGACGAGGGAGTCCTCTTGGAACCTTTCTCCCCCTACGAATCGGAGGGCCAGGGAAGCAATTCCATCCATTCTCCCATGCCAAGGGCGTCCCGCGATGAGGCGGGACCCTCCCAGCCAGCACCCTCCCACTCCCATGAGTGGATGCTTGCTAACGAGCGCTTTTGCGCTCTGCTGGAACGTCACCTGCAGAAATACAGTGCACTCCCCGACGTTCTGGCTAAGTATCCTCAGCTCCGGGAGGCCGATTTTCATGATTTGGCCGAAAAGATGGCCTTGAGTTTGGACGTAGATTTCAAATCTGCCTCCGAGATTGATGCGCTTGCGGCTTCAGAGCCCTTGCGTACGTACAGCAAAGCCAAAAGCTCGTTACAGAGCTTCTTAGAGGCCCATTACTCAGATTAAATCCATTTTTTCGTTGGAAAAACCAATGCGCCCGGATAGATAGAAAAGGTTGGAGAGAGTTACTTTAACCGCTTTCCAAATATACCCCGCTAAAAGGGTGAGGGAACTAGAATTGTAACCATAAGGAAATAAAAATGACTATAAGGAACCAACGATTCTCTCTTCTTAAACAACCTATATCCTCCACACTAAATCAACATTTGATAGATTATCCAACCCCGAGCAATCTTAGTTATTGGTGGGGGTTCGGTCCGTTAGCTGGTCTTTGTTTAGTCATTCAGATAGTGACTGGCGTTTTTTTAGCTATGCATTACACACCTCATGTGGATCTAGCTTTCAACAGCGTAGAACACATTATGAGAGATGTTGAAGGGGGTTGGTTGCTCCGTTATATGCATGCTAATGGGGCAAGTATGTTTCTCATTGTGGTTCACCTTCATATTTTTCGCGGTCTATATCATGCGAGTTATAGCAGTCCTAGGGAATTTGTTTGGTGTCTCGGAGTTGTAATCTTCCTATTAATGATTGTGACAGCTTTTACAGGATACGTACTACCTTGGGGTCAGATGAGCTTTTGGGGAGCTACAGTAATTACAAGCTTAGCTAGCGCCATACCTGTAGTAGGGGATACCATAGTGACTTGGCTTTGGGGCGGTTTCTCCGTGGACAATGCCACCTTAAATCGTTTTTTTAGTCTTCATCATTTACTCCCCTTTATTTTAGTAGGCGCCAGTCTTCTTCATCTGGCCGCATTGCATCAATATGGATCCAATAATCCATTGGGTGTACATTCAGAGATGGATAAAATTTCTTTTTACCCTTATTTTTATGTAAAGGATCTAGTAGGTTGGGTAGCTTTTGCTATCTTTTTTTCCATTTTTATTTTTTATGCTCCTAATGTTTTGGGGCATCCCGACAATTATATACCTGCTAATCCGATGCCCACCCCGCCTCATATTGTGCCGGAATGGTATTTCCTACCGATCCATGCCATTCTTCGTAGTATACCTGACAAAGCGGGAGGTGTAGCCGCAATAGCACCAGTTTTTATATGTCTGTTGGCTTTACCTTTTTTTAAAAGTATGTATGTGCGTAGTTCAAGTTTTCGCCCTATTCACCAAGCAATATTTTGGTTGCTTTTGGCGGATTGCGTACTACTAGGTTGGATCGGATGTCAACCTGTGGAGGCACCATTTGTTACTATTGGACAAATTTCTCCTTTAGTTTTCTTCTTATTCTTTGCCATAACGCCCATTTCGGGAAAAGTTGGAAGAGGAATTCCTAATTCTTACACGGATGAGACTGATCACACCTGATCAGTGAAAAATTCTGACACCAATCATTTACGAGTGAGTATTACACCTGACAAGCGGATGAGTTTTCTAGTTGGCTATGTGCTTAGATAGGTAAAAGATACTCGGGCTGAACTTTTAAATCCGGGGCTTTGTTCCCCCTCCCTGAAAGTCGCATAGAGGAGTATCTGTATCACGCCCACTGATGAGAAAATGACCTTATATCCTCTTCTAGGTAGAAGAGTATTCTGCATGAATATGCTTCTGCACTGGGAATATATCATAGCCAGAGATCATAAAGGATGGGATGGGAATGGAGGCATTCCTGCGGGGGGGGGGGAGGAAGTATAGTGAACAGTTAAGCGGCTATCCGGAGGGCAAGCGGGTAACCGACTAGTCAAAACTTAGGTAGGTCGATCGTCCTCCAATAACAGCAGGGTAGCCCCCCTGCCTTACTGGTCAGGACAAACTGGAAACGAGGCACTCCAGGGTAGAAGGTATACATAGACTACCCAAAGCCAAAACAGCCCTCATACTAGGAAACTAAATACAATGCCCAATTCTGTCAGTAAAAGGAATCTGGAACAAATCTTACGTCTCGTTTTCTTGACTCTTCTGATCGCTCTTTGTTTAACCCAACCTTGGATGGGACTCTACCTCGCTATTGACACTAGTTGTGACTATGCCTCTCCACTAATGAATGTTCTTTCTGCCTATCTCGTTCCACTGTTTACTTATCTTCTTTCTGTCCTTAAGGACTGGGTTATCTTCATTTCGATGACTGAACTTGACTTGGGCTTCGGGGCACAACCTTTTGAAACAATGGATTGCGAGGGGTATAACGAACTAACAAGTGGTTGGAAAGATTGGTTAAATAAGTCTTTACTATCTTTCAGCGCTAGCCTTTCCCTTCGACTCTTAGCGCAATCCATAAAGAAACAGGGCTGCCCGGCTCTTACCTTTACGGTTCTTTTTACTTGCAGGATCTTGCTACTGCCTTTTCCCGCAAGCGAAAATACGATCTTGCCCTGCGTCGCTGGGTTCAAAAAATGGGTAAAGAAGCGCACCCAGACCCAGCCAGAAATCCCCGACTTTTTGGCTAAAGTCGACCTGCCACAGGCGCATCCGATGGACACGTCTGATACTTTGCGGCAAAAGGCTGCTATCATTCTCGAGTCGTATTGCGAAGGTATGCATCCTCGTGAACAATACGACTGGTGGGACGTTGCCCAAACCGTAGCTCAAAAAAAAGGTCAGCGTGTCAGATAAAGTAACTCGCGAGGATCTGTGCGTTCTTCTGAACCAATTAAAGAATCCGAGCAGTGAATTATATCTAGATGCGGTGAGGCTCATGATAAATGAGCGGAGTGCAAGGAGAGAGCTATAGGTCACCACCGGTCAAACGAATTGTGTTTTCTTTGGTTTTCCCATGTTACAACTTCCGTACACGATGTCAGAGCTTGATAAGAACTCGAAGGCGACTTGGAGAAGGGAGTTATTATTTTTCTTTATTCATGGAACACAAAAAAAATCGATAAAGGAAGCGTTGAAGAATAGTTAGTTTCCTGGGCTTGAATGCCGGGCTAGAGAGGTTGCGAAGCAAAGTAAGGCAGTGAAAGAGCAGGACATCTTTGACACCGCAGTGAAAGGCAGGCCTTTTCATTAATCTTCTTTGTCTCCTGCCGGACTCCCTTATTCATCGATAAAGAGAATGGAGATAACCCCAACTCCGAGAAGAATTCCCTTCAATTCAATAAGGGATCGATCTGACCGTCAAAGGAGAGAAACTTAGATAGTAGTATGCCTCGAAAGTAAGAAAGTCTGCTCTTTCCTTTCTATTTCCCCACGTCCAGGGATTTGAGAATTTCGAGTGCCTGGTGAATCTGTTCTTATGGAGTGGTACCCTTTTGTCTAGTTTACTTTTTTGCCTGCTTTCGTTCATATGGCTTTCGGGCTCATAAGGGGAGTCAGTCTCGCTAACCCCTTATCTTCTATGTTCAGGTAAGAGAGATGAGATGACTGAGACGGGAAGAAAGGGAGTTGGAAAAGACGGCATTAGATGAAAAAGGATACGCTCCTTCAGGGGATGGAGTAAGGGATAAGATTCGATTAGGGCAAGCAAGTATGTATGGGATGTTATTTCTATAGAGTGATAAACGGAGGGGATCTTGCTTTCTAAAAGCCATAGTAAGGCTGCGCAGTCAGCCAGTAGATGACACCAGAGAGGGATTTTTCAAAAGGGGCTCTACCGCGATATGATATATCTCATTGAGAAAGCGCTATCAAAGCCGCTGTCCCAATAGCTTCGTTCAGGAGCGAACAACTACTAAATTTCTTTTAAAATGGAGGAGCGGAAGGGGCAAAGTCAACGACTGAGGCCAGAAGGTATGTGAAAGTAGAAGCCAGGGACAGAGAGGGCGGAGGAGAGGACTTCTTTTTTTTCATTTCACGCTGATAGGAATGGGGGGTATCCCCGTCTATTCTATTTATCCTTTATTATCTTATTGATCAATGGTGTGCCATGAGATGTTCGCCCGTAGGATCATTCATGGTGAAGATAAGATCCCACCAACGTCTCGAATGCTAGGAATGGAGGCACACCTAAATCTCACATCATCTTTTACACTTTCAGTGCCTTCGGTGCCTTTCATTTGTATTCAGTCTTATACAAGCGGGCATTTCTCTCTCTCCAAATATGGTAGATGGTAGCACCCCACGCAATTTTCCTAACCAAAGAAGGAAAGCCTTTGCCTTTAAACTGATTAGCAGCCCACAAAAGCTCACTCTCCCAACACCCCGGGGACCTTGCAGCATTGGTTATAGACCGTGGCCCCTACTCCTTTAGCCACCGGGCAAGAAAAGAACAGGTGATCAATAGTTTCAATAGGGTCATTACACATCAAAGACTTAGCCTGAGGAATGATATCCCATTTTTAAAGTTTATACTTGCCATTCTTAATAGCAAGCCAAACAATGAAAGCATGTCTAGGCGAGCGGGATAGTCGAGTGGATGGATGGCAGCACGGCGAAGGAGGCTAGCGAGGGTGAGGAACGTGCTTGACTATATAGGGCAGCCCCAGTTCCAGTATTGGAGGAAGCACATGGCATGGAAAGCATGGTAAGTAGGACAGCCAATAGTAACCGGTACGTAGTGCTTTGAAAGCTAGTGCTCGTGCCCCTGAGTGGTTGCCACTATGTATCGCCCACTTCACAACCTATCCTTGTCAGTCTTGTTTGAAATGCTGGCTGCTGTCAGTCTCCAGTTCACTTTGTTCACTTCCTCTCCCGCTGGTCGAGCTCTTTTCAGATCCTCTCTTAACGTCGAGTACTTTTGCCCTATCCTTGTCCTTCTCTCGCTCCGCTTCGTCTGGTTCCTTGTCCTTCGCCCCTTCAGTTCCTCTGCCGGTGTAAGACACTTAAGGGATGGGAAAGATTGTCCCTTGCGATATAGTTGGCCATCACGTAGCATGTATAGAGCAGACCTATGGCGTATGCGTGAGGCAGCCGTTTCATCAGCAGGCAAACATTCTTGAGAAAATTAACAATGGGGTCCATCCAAGATGGCTCTCGTTGAACTTCAGTGGTGAAGATTTCAGAGAAAGGCCTGGAGATAAGATAGTAGGAGTTTCCAATGTTTCAATCAATGGTCCTTTCAGAACCTCTGGTGGTGCTGTCGTAGCAGCTTTAGCCAATGCAGCAGCACGTGCTTCAGTCTCGGTATCTGGTGTCCATTGAACCGGTTAAGTAATGCTCCTGCTAACCGGGCCGTGACTCGTTAGCATTGAATCTACCGGTGACCTGATTGACAATTGAGAATCACTGATTCTATTGATATCGGTAGCTCCCATATCCCTGGCTAGCTGGAGACCGGCGATCAGTGCCTCATATTCAGCGGTATTGTTTGAAGCGAAGCGAAGGGCCGTAAGAATTATCATCAGGGTCAATAAGGACAATTCCTGCTCCACTGTCTTGGTTATTGCAAGAGCCATCAACATATAGTTCCCATACTGGAAGGATTAGTGCCGGTGTATCAGCGGTGCATCGGTGTGGATTTGCACTCTCCATTGGGATAAATTCAGCAATAAAGTCAGCGGTAGCTTGTTAAAATTTATCCTCGGGCAGAACAACAACAATTGACAAAGGTTCTGAAATAAATTAAAATAATCGCATTTACGCTCATAAACCGATGTAACTCACTTGACAAGAGTCCACTTTCCCCTATTGACAAAGTTTACTTTACCCGCGATAAGGGCATGCTTTCACTCTGCCCCTCCTACTTTATTGACAAAGTGCATTTCCCCCTATTGACAGAGCGCACTTTAGCTGTTTCACCCTACTGAGAAAGTTCATTTTATCCATTCCACCCTAATGAGAAAGTCCACTTTAAACGATTCACTCATATGACCCTGTGATATTTGAAAAAATTCCACACCTTTGGTGCCTATTGAGAAAGATTGCTTTGCCTGATTGAAAGGAATGGAGTACTCCAAACTCCAAGTAAGGATTACGAAGCCAATCCCAATCAATTGGGGGAGTCGAGGTGCCCAAGGTTCTGAAGAAAGGTAGCATCACAGGAGCCAAAGATATTGTGTTCGACTGCAAGCTATGCGGCGGAGGCACCAAAGGTGTGTTGTTCTGGTAGTGGAACGGGAGCGGCTCGATTGAGGCTTTCCGTGAGGTTACGAAGTAAGCGAATAGAAGCTTCTGAAGTGACTCGATCAGGAGCTATTTGAGGCGGATTTTCTGGTTCGCGCACTACCACTCCCAAAATAGATAGACAGGGGGCTGAAGATCAACTCCCATGCGAGACCTCAATGTGAATGTCTTTCACTTCTCAGCAACAAGTCGATGAGGCGAACTGGCACTTGTTACAACTCTTTTTGTCTGCTTAACAAAGGAATAAGATGTTAATGCATCCCCGCATAGATAGTTTCAGTGATAGAATGAGCCGGGTCGGGAAGCATTAGGCAATGCAATTCTTGCTGGTGTTTCTTTGTAGTGTAGATGGATCCGCAGCTTGTGAATTTCTGCACTCAAAAATAAATCAAGTTGGTCCTCAGCCAAGCACTTCACCACTCTTTAGATTTTACCAGATTGATCAAAGAACGCGGGGTCTTGAGAAAATCATTTTTTTTTCCACAAGGGATCGTGATGTCTTTCTATGGGATCGCAGGTCTTTTTATTAGCTCCTACTTGTGGTGCACAATTTCGTGGAATGTAGGTAGTGGTTATGATCGATTCGATATAAAAGAGGGCATAGTTTGCGTTGGGGATTTCCTGGAAAAAATCGTCGCATATTCCTGCGATTCCTTATGAAAGACATTCCGTCCATTCTTCTAGGATAAAGAGCTTCTCCCTCTCTGAAGCTATTATCTACTCCTACCTCAGAGACATAAGGTTTGTACTTTTTATTTGCCTACTTATAGGCTTTACTGCATGGTGGGCCGAGGTTCCACAGTCGGTTTTTTACTTTCCCTGGACAGCCATCAATCCCAGTGTAGTGAAAAATTTGTTGCCGTTGAGCAGCTTCAGATTAGCGACGCTACTTTACCTTTAGGGGGAGATTCTTTCAACCCACTTGGGATAAAAAAAGAGATAGGTGAAGCGGCTGCTACTAATCGGGGCGGGGCTGCGGCGCTGGCAGTCTTGCTAGGTTCCATTATCGTAGTAATGGTGCTAAGTGAGTCTACCACTCAATTCGGGGTGCTCCCCTAGGGGCGTATTCCACCATTGATTTAGTAGAACTCGAATAAGGAGGACGATGAACCCCGTCACGATCTACTAAGGGCAAAATCAACCCTTAGTGGATCCCTCTTTACGGTCCCCCCTGCGGACCCTCAGATGTAGGAAGGGAAGGCTTTTCCAACCTAACCAAAGCGACTCCTCTTGGCGGGAGAGAGGGCTAATTTGCCCCCATATGCCAGTTCGATTCTAATCTTCCTTATCGTACTACTGGCAAGAACTCTTGAGTGAAAAGCCTCAGTATTTAACCGTGGCTTACAGCTTATAGTTGTTGTCAAGCGAAGGTAAAAAGTATTCATGAAGAAGCATGAGTTGAGCGGAAGCTCTGAAAAAGGTCGTTAAAGAAATTATGCCATTCTTCCCTGAAAGAAAAGGGGAAGGAGAGGTGTCCCAGAGATTCTACAGCTTCTGCAGCTGGTTTGGCTAAAGGCACCAAAGTTGAAAGAAAGTCGTTTCTATCTCTTCACCGAGACGTGGAAGGCACCAAAGGCTATGAAATAGAAGCAGCGAAGTGGGAAACAGGGGTACGAGCTATTGAGAAGGTAATAGCCGAAATAGGATTCGTTTTGGCTAGAGCGCCCAAATCCTAACATTGGAACCGTTACGAGCGAGCCTGTTGAGACTCGAAGTGACGCATAAACGACCGTTATAATGCTGATCTCATGACTTGCTCGCCCTCATAAAGTGCCTTTTTTCTACCGCTGCGCCTTACTCTTTGCATTCAAATCTGTAGCTGGACGATTAGATGGATGCAAAAGGACGACGTCGAGGCATGTGCGAGAAGCTCTATTTCAAAGCTTAGGCGGTCAACCCTCGAAAGGAGTCTAGTAAGCCACTCACGGCTCTTAGCATGCTGTTTTCTTACTCGACTCGATAGTGGTGGGAATGCAAAGACATCCTAAACCAGCTTCCCGGTAGACCCTATTTCCATTTCGTCGAGAAAGAACTATTCTATGACAGCTCAATTGAAGAAGGTGTAGGAGCAGAAGTAGCTCGATCATAGGCCTCCAGTGGTTATAGATCGGAACAATTAGGGCTTTCCCCTTCGGAGTTAGATACTACTTACTTAGGCGATTAACCAGATGCAGCTCACTCAGATCTTGCTGTGCCTGAAAGCCGTATGAAAACTCAAATCGATGGAGGTCTCAACCTAACTTAATCTGCTGATGGAACCCGAGTGGGAGTCGGAACCCCTTCGTTTTTATGTGGTATAGTCCCCCGGTGGAGTTTTCTATCTAGGCTAACTGCCCTTGGAAGCATCTTCCAAAGGTTATTCCAACATGAATGAGATTAATCAGAAGGATAGTAAAAAAGTATTTGACTACGTTCATCTACTGTTGGTGCCGGTGTCATAGCACGACCTACCGGGAAGCTGACTCACGCTTTCATGCTAGTAAGGGTTTTTCTTCTTTTATTTCCAACACGTTCGGAATCTAATGGTTTCAGATGGGAGTCGAAGAATCGTGCAAAACGGTTCTTTTATGAGGTTCATCAATCAACCATTACGAATCCATTTCGGCGATTGCCGCTGCTTCACTGTGATCTACCACTGCTTCACTGCCCTTAAATCGAAAAAAAAAAAGAGGATTTTATATCACCCAATTCTTCGTTTACTAACGTAGAACTCATACTACGCTAGTAGGGGCTAATCAAAGTAAAGAGAGACTAAGCTCTATCATTTGCTTACTTACTTCATTCATTGCCGAAATAAATAAGAAATCTAAGAGCTTGAAAACTAGCCTTTTTAAATAAGATATGCTTGCCTACCTCTTTTCTTGCTCTAGAGCCTTCAAACTAAGAGAAAGCACTGCCTACGAAGCACTCCAATGGCTGAACTCTCAACGGCCAGAGGAAAGACTCCTACTCCCACAATAGGACTAGGGGCAAGAGCACTATCCAATTTTCCTATAATGTAAATAGTGGGCAAAGCACTTTCTGGTCTAGCAATTGCAATTGTAAAGGCTGGAACATAACTCCCAGAAACTACAACAGACACTGCAACAGGAAGAGCTTACCTTAAGACGTCTACTGGCTCGGCTGGCATGACATTGAAATAAGGGGCTTAGCTTAGAACTCCAATTGGCTTTGCTCGCTCACTCGATGCGCTTACTACTAGAGCTAGATGGGTTTCGCTTTTCTTCTGCAAGAGGATCAATGGGAAAAGGAATTGAACTGGCTTAAAATCTCAAATAAAATCGCTTAGGTCCTTTACCTTTGACCTATCCCTCTTATCCATAGCTTGCTTGAAAGACTACTTATTTTGCTAAAGAACTAGCTTGCCCATTGGCTGGGAGATTATCTAGCTATTTAGACTAAGGGGAGAGATGGTCTTTCTGTTAGAAACGGTAAACATAGTAGACACCTTTTCCACGTTAGGAATTTAGGAAGAGTAGTACCGATAGTCTTAGTACGAGTTGGACCTTTCTTATTCTTAGTCCTCTTATGACTCTTATACAAGCTAGCTCTCTTCTTGCCTCGGATTACTGGTAATGCTCTTTAGGCCCTTCTTACTTAGCACTGTCAGATCAAGGGAAGGAATGCCTTTGCCAACTCACTCTTATCCTATTAGTAGAACTGCTAGTCTTCTAAGCCTGTTAGTTATTTAGTTATTATGCTAGGTAAAAAGGGGAGCTTAATAAAGACCAGTTTTTAACTACTGTTAGCATGTTAGCTCGCTAGTAGTACTGATAGAATAGATTAGGGACTTCTTAAACACATAGGCTTAATCGATATTGCTAAAAACTAACTTGACTTGCCCCAGCTTGACGACTCCTTTGATTTGCTTACTAAGCCCTAGCTTACTAGAAAGAAAATGGATTTCAATTGAATTACTCCTTGCCTGGGTAAATTATTACAGCTTGAAAGGCTTGAAAAAAAAAAAAAAATTGCCCTAAACTAAGTCTCGTCAACGGCTGACCTACCAAGGAAGAAAGAGCACTTCAGGTTCAGGGCTTACTTCATACTCGCTTATAAGAGGGCGCTTACTAAAGGGAATTCAAAAAAAGGGACTCAAAATCTTTATATTCCCCCGGCACTGTCACTGGCTCTGGCTCGCCTCCACTAGAGAACTATAAATTCTGGCCTGCAGGAGAAAGAAGCTCGACCGGACCTCTTTCTTCATTTGGCCCACTAAAAAAGGAAACCGCAAACACTGACATTGCCACAAGCGGGAAGTACTTAAGAAGAAGACTCAGGAGATCCACTCTCTTAGAAGAGCTTAGGAATAATAATAAAAAGTATAAGAAGCTAGCTGATCTAAAAGTGCTCTTAGCAATCGATCCTTAGTAATCGCGGGCCCCTAGTTGTTCACATAGATTTTTGCAGGCTCGAATAGGTAGTTGGCTGCTGCGTCGTCGGAAGGGTCTTTTCCTTTGCTTGCGTAAGTTACCCTGCTTGCTATTCTATCACCCCTCGCCCGGCCTTTACTTGATTGATAGGGCTCCTTCACCAGGATCAATAGCCCAGCTACACTACCACTACCCGTAAGATAGAAGTAGGGCACTTCACTCACCTCAGAGAATGCACTACCTATCTGTAATCAGTTCAGCTTAGAGTTGTTTGCTGACACACGCTACTATCACGCTGGTTGCTGCTTTCACTCGGATTCTCCTCGGGCGGATCAAGGGATATTGGCTTGGCTTGCGAAAGAACTTATAGTTGCAGGATGGTTGGTTGACAGGTGTCTGGCTAGCAAAGAACCAGACAAAAAAAAACAAGTACAGTAGCGCTATAGGCTATTTGATATAGTATAGCCGCGGAGACTACTTGTGTCAGGGTAAAGCCCCCTTTATGGGTAAGCCCCTTTAGAGATAGGAAAACGGCCTAGCTGCTTTATTGAGGCAACATTGAGAATTTAAAAAAGAATTTGCTGCTATTTCAGTGGTTGAAGTGCCGGTCGGCATTGCCTAAGTAACGTCCGACACTGTTTGCGCGCTTCTCTCCTCTTCATTCAATGCAAAGACAACCGCCTGAGCGTCGCGTCTGACTCCAGCATCAGAGAAGAAAGGCCCATATCTAATGCTTGCTTCAACCCGCACGAGATTGCCAAAATCTCAACGAGAGGAAACTCCGGCGCCCATACCTTTTGGTCTACACACCAAATCCTAATTAGCAAGATGGATCTTCCTCTTATATTTTTACCAAAAAAAGTTTTTCTGTTTAGCTTGTCAAGCCTAGAGCACACAGAAATAAGCAACTTGCCTATCGATATTAGGAGAACATAAGATATTCTATTTCTCAAAGCGCCTTGAAACCATGCAAAAATCATCCAAACACTTTCTCTCAGCTTGAGAGCCTCAGAGAAACTGATTAGGACATCCGCAAGAAAGGTCAAAAAGAAGCCTTTGGCTGGCACTAGTGAGCTACTTAGTTTTCGGGGCGGACGATGTAGACTGGTCAAATTCCAAAGTCAACTAAAAGAGAGTCATCCACTTCGTTTTCAGCTGATACATAATACCCCGGCTTCGCAACCTTGCTTCTAGAGGTTCGATTGCGAAAGGAAGCCTTTTTCTTTGGTAGCGGAATATAAGGTAAGCGGTCTTATGATGGCTATCCGGAACCCTCCTTTAGTCTTGGTGCGCAAGCGGCCGTTGAATAAGTTTACCTATCGTTTATTTGCTTGCTTTCACCTGATCTGACCGATAGGGCAAGAAAGCCAAGAAAAGAACCTTCTGTTTGGCTATACCTATTTTTTTGATGTAGCGATTTCGGTCTCTAATATAATAGTACTGCAGCTAGCGCTAAGTTCATGGAGCTGCTCTTCAAATAGTACCTTTCATAAAAGGCATTCTGAATTGGTTGATTACAACCGATTCGAAGATGTTGCTAGGCCCGGAAAGAGCATTTACTTGATGACTTAACAGGCCCCTTAACTGAAATAGACATGATTCCTTTTGTCTCTGGTCTTGGAGTCACGGAGTGGCCAGATAGAGATGGAATTGGCTTTATGCCTAAGGCGATGAGAAACAACTTAAAAAAGTATTCTTACTTGCGTTCAGTCCTTCATAGAACGTTGAGCCCGTGTGTCCAGAGCCGGGGGCGGTATACCCTGCTGCCAGAGTAGCGCCCTTTTTATGAGGCGCGAGGACATTGTAACAAGCTTCCTAGACAGCCATTGTACCGTTATTACATCTACACCGATAGCTCATCTGTTAGTGACCTACTTGAGTATCCTTCTGGATCGGTAATGAGAGGGCCCTGGAGGAGAATTGGAATAATGAGAGGAAGAAGCCCCTGGAATCATGATAGTACGCCCGAATGAGGGGAAGAAATTGAAAGAAAAATTGATGGGGAATCCCGACCTCCATCTCTATCCGCGCGAGAGTCAGAAGTAGAAAGAGGAATGTTTGACGTAATAAGTAGTGTAGTGAAATCTTTGTGATTGAAGTTCGCTTCTCCAGAGCTAGGAGCTAGAATCGGAACTACCTACTGACCACCCCTGTAACTGACCGAAGCAACCCCCGGTGCAGATCAGAACGAGAACTCGTTTCCTCTTCGAGCTAAAGCTAGAGCCCCTACTCTGTTTAACGAACCAGGGAAAGGAAAGAGGGGAATCGGGGTTAGCGCAACTGATCGAATGAGGAATCAAAGTTATTAGATTCGCCAGCTTGCTGCGCGAGGAACCCGGTCCCTATTCGCTTACTTGTTCGTTCGATGCGTCGTTTGTGTAACACGTATTGACGAGGTCCGCTTCGGATATTTATTCGATATATATTTTTGTATCGGTTTTATGGGTCTTGCTTGGCGCCATGCCTTAGAGAGTCGTGCTTGCCCCTCTTCTAGACCCATCATCTGCATCTGATCTGATCCCACAAATGAAGGTGTAAAGATCATAACTCCAATCTCCGGGGCAGTCAAGCTATTTTGTTCACTCCGTTCTTGCAGGATCTTCAAGCGGGTAGGTAGACTGGTTTCGCAGTACCTTTAGTTCCTATTAGGTAGGCAGGGAAGGTCTTCCGCTCGTGCATGAAGTAGGCTGATCCAACGCAAACGGAGCTAGTTAAGATTCAAGTGTCTCGACCGATCCAACCGCACATGGACATCGGAAAGAAGCAACCACTTGAGATGCTGAACCGACCGACCCTTATTATATTTGTTTGCCGGGCATCTCGCAGTAAAGAAGACTCAATTCCAAGAAATTCATATTATATTGATATTGGGACCTTTGCTGAAGTCTAGCTCTTGTTTCCCCGGTCACAAAGTCGTGATTAAGTTGTTGACGTGCTCGGCCTGTCGGGTCATCCTGATGTTGGATCAAGCAAAAGTAATTTTATAGAAAGTAGAGCGGTTCACCGCGGAATTCGAATCTTTTACTGATCTTCGTGAGGTTAGTTGTAGCTTTGAAAAAGATCAGGAGCAATTGCTGCTATCACTCCCTATGCTTCTGCGTCCCATACCTCAACCTCTGCGGGACTGCTTGCTTTGGCAACAGGGGGCCCCTCCACTAGTATAAGGTATGCTTCGGCCTCCCGAGAGGGACGCGACGCGAGATGATGATGGGTCAACCGCGACTGGCGCTGCTGGTGGAATTGCAGCTTCCGCTCGGTGAATAGAATAAGCCCTCAAATTGTTCTAAACTGATTCGAGGACAACAAGACTGGGTTTTCATATAATAATAATAAGGCAACTAAGCGATTATAACTACTCCTCTAGCCGAGGGCATAGTTCTCAATAGGCTAAACGCCTAGCTTGTGAGGGATTGAGTGTTAATATGAGATCAGAGGTCTCAGCTGAGCCTGAACGTCCAACAACGGACACTTTGTCTTGGACAGCTGGTCAAACAACAGGGAACAGCGGAAACAGGTTGCGCGTTGTTCATTTCAATGTGGCGGAGAAAATCACGCACCTCTGAGAACGTAGCCTGCTGGGCGTAACAAACCTGTATGAATGAGAGACTAGCGGACCTTATTGATGAGCCCTTTCTATCTATACGATACGAGAAAAACGAGACTTGTGCTTACTCGGCTCCCATATGCCATTATTCATAAGTAGGTGGTGGAGCGGGTAGTTTATGAATATTGAACTGTTGAGTCCTACCTTGTTTGTTGCCTCTTCCGACCGCCTATCAAGCACGGGATTTCCTTGTTTAGTGTAACCTACGCGGGTTGACACTTTCTACGTCTTGACATTACAGGTCACCCCCTCTCCTCCGGATTTATCCCCTCCCTCGCCCATGCTGCTTGGTTGCGAGTTTTTGTAGCAGTCCGCACTTTTGGACATGTGTAGTTTGCTTTGTGATTCATCCTACCTACTAACAAATGACACCATTATTGTGCGAGGTCGAGAGACATAGTAGCCTTCCTTAGCGGTACAATCCTCCCATACCGACGCCCTAGCCCAGCCCAGACGCAATGGCTGTAGTTTGAAGACTAATTAGAGCTTGAGTACGTGAACACATGACCTCCGTCTGAACCTTCTTATATATAAATAAGCCCACAGTCGAGACGACTAACTACTATTGCGCCTCTTTCTGGTCAATCAATTCATCCGGGAGGGCTATTCATAGTAAGAACAACGTCAAGGAAGGGCGTGAAGACGGGGGTCAGGCTTGTGCTAATAACCGCTTGGGCTTGTGTCCTAGTCCGCTACATGGGCATCATTTAGAGCTCATAACACTTTATTAGTGACAGTCTCAGTGTGTGTGCTACCTAAGTGAGATTTTGCCTCATATATATAAGACTGGTATACAAAAGCAGAAGATTCAGTCTCCCTTGACCCAAGCAAGCCCACAGATAAGCCCATCCATGATCAATGCCTCTTACAGGCAGGCGCTCACTTCGATCGTGGCCCCTTTTCACTCCTCGAAACGAAAGCGCTATAAGTTCAGATTCTGACTCCGCAGAAGCTGCTGCTAGAACCTGCCTGTGCCCGCATCCATCCTAAAGGGGGAAAGTCTCTAACCAAGGCATACACTGATTATAAGGTAAGGTCCATTTGTTTGTACGAGCCATTTTGAGACGAGAAGGGAAAAAAGCACGCGTGGTCCGGTTTCATATTGGCTTTTCATAGGCGAGTCACAAAATGCCCTTGGTTATGCTCACTTCCAAGTAATGGAATAGTTAGCCCATTTAAGCACTACACATTATAGTAGAGTAGACTTCCAAAGCTGCAAGGCGAGAAGAGAAAGGCCCGTTGTAGTTGGGTTCCAGATAGGTCGCACAGCTTTATTGGTGATATGGTGGTGGAGCCCAAAGGGAGCGGGCAAGCCTTTTCGCCCCAGCCGATCAACGCCTGTTTCGAGGTCGAGGTGGCGAAGCGTACTTCCAGTTCCTATGCTATTCTCACATCGAGGCGGAACCAGATGAACCGAAGGTAGAATCAATCCCATGAATTTTATAAGAAAAGGATGAACATTCACCACCAGTAAGGTTTGTTCCTACGGCTATTCTAATACAACTAAACCCGCCCCTTCCTCCGGGCTCTTCTTCGCTCTGCTCTGGCCATTCTCTTTAGGCTGGCTAGAAGTCCACTTAAGGTAACACCCAGTACGAAGGAACCTTTCGAGATCTCCCCATTTACTAAGCTCTTTCTCTGGCGTGGCGGTTAGAAGGATGAATTGAATTCCGTCTATTGTTTCTCTATATGCCACAACAAAAGCGGTCTCCGCCCACTCGCGAAAAGGAGAAGTTTCAGACAGCGATGCCACGAAGTGAGGAACTCCCTAACCGAGCTCGCAACGCAATGGAATGGCCCGGTGTAGGTGTCCGAGCATGCTCTAGTAGCTGGGTCTGGATCAGGGTGCGAAGAGGGCTTCTATGCGAGTTTGGAGAGACGGTATTCTAAAAAAAAGAAACAGCCCATGTAAGGCTCTAGACCGACTTTCGGCCTCCCTTTTGTTCAATTATAAATAAATAACCACTTTGATGGAGATTTGTAGCATCATTCAAGTAAATACAAATTGAGATCGTAGAAACATGAGCTTGTGATATAGCTACACCTAATTCCGGACCGGTTAATGCAAGAACTATAAATAAAGGACCAGGATCTCCTATAAAAAAGAAAAGATCATTCATACATAGCATAGTCCAAGCGAACCCACTTATAATCTTTACTGAACTATGACCGGCCATCATATTAGCAAATAAACGTATTCCTGAGCTTAATGCGCGAAAACAATGAGGAATTAGCTCAAGGAGTACTAAAAACGGTGCTAACGGCAGTGGGACTCCTGCGGGTAATGAGATGCTTAAAAAATGAAGCCCATTTCTTTGAAATCCCACTATAGTAATGCCAATAAAAATAGAAAATGAGAGACCCAAAGTAATGAGAAAATGACTTGTAACTGTGAAGCTATACGGTATCATACCCTGGGGATTACGAAATAACGAAAAAGTAAAAGTGACCGAGATGCGAGGGAAAAACTTTTGTTTAACATTTCCGGAAAGGCCACCTATTTGTTCGTTTACGAGGTTCAGCACAAAATCATAAATAAGCTCTACCGACGATTGCCATGCATTTGGTACTGACTTTCCTCCTCCGTTTTTAGTAACAAAATAAAGCAGAAGTAGGACCAAACTGAGAGTGAGCAGCATAAACAAGGAAGGATTTGTGAATGAGAAATACAAGTTTCCGATATTAATAGGAATAAATGGGAGAATGGCAAATTGCTCAAGTGGGCTGTTGGGCGTAATCGTCAGAAACACTTTCAATTTCTTTCAGAACTTGTAGTTCCGCTTCTTGCTCTAAAAAAGAAAGAAGAAAGACTTGTAAGAAATCGCCGGTTGGGTTGGTCCAACCAAGAAAGACATGGGAATCTCACATTGGGCATTGCTTGAGCTAAGTCAAGCCTTTTTCTGAGTTAAGTAAAGACTGACTACCTATAAAGATCCCTCACTGCACACTTTCTATATCCATATGGATTGTGAACAGTGAGTTGGGGTGCTTTCTTGTCAGCCGTTGGGATACCACTCCTCCGCTGTTGTCCTTTGATGAATAGGAACGGATCTGATGACAATGCGGATAGGAACGGATGCAATTACACCTTCCATATTTTGATTTCTATCAATTGATTTTCGACTTCCTTGGATCACATTCTATATCTTTTTAGATAAAGCTTATCCAAGTAGCTTTTTACGGCTTCAATAGCGAGACGAGTTTCTTAGCCACCGGTGACCGGCTCAATGAGCACCTTTGGGCGATGGTTTCTCGATCCTCTCTCTGACTTTAGATAGCCACACTGACTATCTACGCAATTATGAGAGAGTTATTTTATTAGGTGGCGACTCCCTTTCTTCTCCGTATCTTTTTAATTCCAAGGGACTCAATCAAGATTGTAGACGGGAGGTGAAGGGATAATGAGAGGTTGTTGTGCAGGTTGCTTGCTATAGGGCATGTTCCACTTCTAAGACCAGTGTCGCATCAGGCTTGCTTGTCCTTTCAAGCGAAACAGCATATGGCTTGGATCGCTCTTACCCAATGAATAAAGAGGTTGCTAGCAGCGGCATCTCAGATTAGTTGCCTCTACTCACCCCTTTCCCCCCTGACCGAAGCCACCCGAACCAGGCCACTTTAAATATATAATTTTAAAATCTATTCTTTTCGCGCCCACTAACTTTTTTTTTTTTTACTTCGTAGGCCCAACCACGCAACCCGTAAGCATCCTTAGCCCCGCCGATCTTTACCTCAAATGAACTTATACTTAGGGCGGTGACTAAACCCAAGAATCAAGGGAGGTCCTTCCTGAAAATCTCAATTTGCTTTTCTCTTTACTGTTTGTTATGTCTGCTCTGCTTTTTTGCCGGACGCTTCTCGGTCATCAGGCACTCCTTACACCCCCTATTCTAACCGTCTGCATATAAAAGATACCCTGTAGTTCTTGACGAAGCTTGCGGCGTGTTGGCAGGCCCACCGGAAGAGGTTAGATGCAGCTTTACTAAGTATACTCTTAAGCCGGGATAAGTTTCCGTTCATTGGATCCCTCCCGGCGGTTGGAATCCTAATGTCCGACACGTCTATCCTCTGAAGATTGCATATGCCGGATCCTTTATCGTCACTGAAGCCTGCAACCGAGCATACTTTTCAACGAGCATTCTTCGGGACAGAGGCAGTCATTACAGTGATCCGTCCTTGTGTTTCATATCTTCCTCGGCGTCAGGAAGAATAGTGAAGAACGTTTTTAGCCTGTCAACCAGCTATAGGAAACGGAAACTTTCTAGGTGTGGGTTCCAACCTGACGACAATTGTCTGGGGACCCTCTCTCTCCTCGTTTTTTTCTCTGTAAACCGAAGATCCACAAGTATAGCTGGGAACTTGGGATATCTCCAATCAATCCCGTCTTGTGCTTACAGTCGGCTACCATCCTGGCTAGGGGTCATTTCGACCTTGTTCCTTTAAGTGGATCTTACCAATTCTACCGGACGCGCCTGGATTCGTAAAAGTAAAGTGTAGCGAAACCTGGTACCATCCATCATTGTCTTTGGTGCGCAAGGACCCACTTCGATAGGCCCTCTAGCTTTTTTAAGCTAAAGGGGTCCTCATAGTATCCCAATCCACCAGGTTGGGTTTGCTATTAACGGCTGCTGAGGTGTAAGTATAGTTTGAAGGAAGAGGCAAGAAAACCACTTCATCCCTAATTTTGACTCAAAATGAAACCTATCCCATCACCAGTTGGTTTCCTGGAGAAAGATCTTTTATCTGGAGGCAGTCGCTAGGCTGTCTCAATTTGCTCTTTTTTTCAGAGCAGCAGTTTAAATAAAGCCTTCAACTAAACTAGCGACTTTGGATATTAAACCTCGACGGTGTTCCCGTAAGAACCTTACTTTTCAGACTGCCATAGACGAGAAATTGTCTGTAATCAGCACACTCAGATCCCACCAATAACTTGCTCTCGGAATAACCACATTTCTCGGACTGTAAGCGCTCACTAACTATATTAGAAGTGGAGTCAGGCTATTTTAGTAGCTAGTAAAAGAGGACATCAGACCTGTAACAAGAAGTCGAATCTGCTTGTTGCTATCATCCTGCCCGCTATTCCTTACATAACTGGAATAGAGTAAGGGCAGCCCTTTTCTTTAGTAACTTGCTTTAGTCGCTAGATAATTGCATTCCCGGATCGCTATTCCTGACGTTAGGAGGGCCGGGGAGAGAAGAAGATGTACATGAAAGCAGTAGTCCGCATGGGACAAAGAGGAGAAGAAGTAAGCCAAGTAAGCAGCACGGGAGCAAGCAAGAGAGAGCAAAAAAAAACGAGGCCGGGCCTCGCCCTAAACGAATGAGGAGAGGGGTATCCATCAACTCTTGGTACACTCCCGCCGCTAGTCAATCGTGAGTTCCTTGTCTTGTAGTTGATGAACTCGAGCAAAAGCAAATCATGAGCCCAGGCCAAGCATAACGAGGTATGGTATAAGTGAAAAAGACTGGTCGCTTCTTTAATACGTGGATGATTCCTTTAGTACTAGTAGAGTCTCTGGTCAGTAGAGCAAAGTTGGTCTGGTAGCTTCTTTCCTCAAGTGGGGAACTACAAACTGCAGCTACCAGGAACAGTTGTTGGTTCCTCCTACTGGTGAGTGGTTCCGGAGTCATCCATGTTGCTAATCTTCCGAGAAAGAGAAGGAGAAGTCCTATTGGAATTCAATAAGTTTGTTGGAGCTTTTGTCAAAAAAAAGAATAATACCAGTTGGAATTTCGGAATGACAGTCATGGATTAAGTATATAGTTATGGGATAACTTCTACGAGTTACCATTCTTAATATCGGTCTGGGCTTCGCTTTCCAATTGAACCTGAGAAAAAGCCCGCTGAGTGAAAACCGTCCCAATACGAAAAGACCAAAGTACCCACCCAGTAAAGAGAGGGGTTAACAAACAACCGGCAGTTCCTTTCCGGAGCCGGCAAACAACCAAGGGATCCCTCATGCGGTCAAACGGGACGCACAACCAGAGCAATCAAGTCTCATCCCGAATGCTATCCAACTACGGTTCCTATTCATTATATCGGTAAAAACATCTAGTATAGTGATCGGGCAGCCAAAAGATCTTAGTTACCAAGCGACCCTGATCCTGGCTTTACAGTTCGATTCGAGGGGCCTGGAAATCTAATAGAGTCTCGTCTGGTCCCAGAATCTCAGGCTGTACGGCTGGGGTGCGCGCCGATCAGAAACCTCGATCCATCGCTAGGTGTAACTATTGGAATGGTCAAAGCATCACAACAAACAAGGGAAGCTCCGCTTTCGTATTAGTCATGTCAACTAAGTATTTCCTTGGATGCTCTAATCGCTACCTTCATTCAACAGATCACGGTGAACCCGAAGAAAGAATTTGAATAGTCACTCGACCGGTATCGTACGTTCTATGAAAGATTCTCGCGGGAAGGAATGGATATGAGAAAAAATGCTTATCGGACCGAAAGAAACTAGGTCACTTACCTCCCCGACTCAGAGGAGTAGGTCAAGGTGAGGTGCCGGGGCGTCGCCGGAAAGCCTAAGCGACGGGGAGAAAGCAATTCTCAACCCTCTGACCTTTCCCACTATTGAATAGAAGCGAGTGAATAGAAGCTGAGAGTTGAGGCATGAGGATCTTCGTTCTCGTTCGATCATGTAAGTGGATCCCGCGGATCCTTTCTATATATGCCACCTCGTCTCTGTATGACCCTGTTTCTAAGTGTAAAGGACGAGCGCTCGGGAAAGGCTTACAAAATTCCAGTTGTTCACTCTTCAGGATTCATTCAAACTTGCCCCACCCAGTTGGAGCTTCTCGTTCAATTACCGTGCTTGGATCTCACTAGGCTATACACCAAGATTAAAGGCGGGTCGACTTCTTTCGTTTCGTTGCTCTCTACTCGATCTCATCAGCTTGTGATAAAATGAAAAAAGCTATGGCTTTTGTAGCATTGGAAAAGGCAAGATTCCTATCTCCACAGGTCTCTCTTTTATTACTTTCTTTCTTTCATAACTTGCTTGGCATTCTTTCCTAAAAGAAGGTATTCCCCCGCTAAGGACTTATGACCTATCAATGTTATTGAACGTAGCAGGAGAACGTCAAATATAGGCCAAAGGGCTGTTAGGTTCTTTCATATCATAAGCCTTGTCTTATCCGCACAAAGCATCCTTGGCTATTAGAATAGGATAGGCATCTCCTCTTAAACCTTCTCTGCATAGCTCTTATGCGAATGTGGCCCCTTCGCCGCCTCCACAGAAAGATTGGTCTGGTCGATTGGTTACTTCCTTTTTGGATTAGTCTTAACTCAAATTCTCTATATAAAACGGTACAAGAGACGGCGCAGCGCTGCCTACGCGCTAATTAGCTTCCGATGTCGAAAATTCTCCGGCCTTCACTTCAAGCTTTGAAGATAAGTCCGCTATTCGGTCAAACTCTGATAGGATCTAGCCCTTACCTTACTCTTTCGGGGTTCACTCTTCTACTTAAGTTCCTAGCTAGGCTGATGCCTTTGCCGAGTCTGAAACTCCGACTCCTAAACGGCCGGAAATACCCATTTTGAGCTCGCTCTGTCGGATGTTCCCGCTGATCTTGACTTTACAAATAGTCAGCTTCTTTCTTTCCATACAGAGTATGGCACTTTTCTTGTCTCTTTTGTCTTTCTGTGGCTGGTCTTTCTTTCCCTTTTTCATTCTTCACAAATGCATCGAATGGAGGGCGCTTGACCTGTCTTAGCTTTACAGCTTCGTTCCCTTGCTGCCTTATTTTCGACTTGAAATTATACCGATGATTCCCGGGTAATAAATCCACTGAAGCCTATGTTACCTACTTTTGTTTAGATAAGTTAGAGTTAGGACATGCGATTCGATTTTCGTTATTTGATGTTTTTTGAATAAGATTCCCAGACTGAAAACTGTCAAATGTTCTTTTTTGAAGCCGATTTCACCCTCTTTGCTTGGGGAAAGGCTCTCAGTTCTCCCAGCTAAGAGTAGACGACGAGAATGGCACTTGTGCCCAGAAGTCATTAAAAGACCGTTCGCCAACTACTCTACTATTGATTGATCACTCGTGAACCCCAAAATGGAAAGATTCAGGAAAAGCCGATTTTCGGCATCAGACTATTCAGTGACAGCTTCTGATGAAGCGAAACGTATAGGATACTTTTCTCTCATATTCATACCGGACCCGAGCAACTATGACCCGGAGGAGTCAGTGGCAGGTGAAGGAGATTTTCAAGGTCATGAAGAAATGGAAGAAAGGATGAGTGGAGAACTACTTTTAATATATATAGCAGTACTTTGGCACATACATTAGGAAGCCTGACAGAAGAGTATTCGACCTAGTTCCATAACTTTCCTCTGAAGAGCAATCGATGACTAGTGCAAGCTGAGATTTTGTTTCCACATGGTAGGGCGGGGAAGGTTTATTGGGGTCTAGTAACCGAAAGCAGAATGATAATGACTTTCATCATGAGCTTAGGGAGGCAGGAATTCACTCCAAGGCGATTTGTCTTCGTTCCGCAACACGAACAGCTTTCGGCACTTGATCAAATAGCTCCGGGAGGTGTACTTTCTCAATCCTCCCTAAAGGAGAGAACTCCTATTCCTCGGTCCCATCGGAATATCCCTATTGGTAAGTAGAGTAGATTCTAAGCCATGCGAATATAGTTTTGATAAAAGAAAAAGAATTGGGCGGTTCCGCGGTCATGTACTCCCGACGGTATACACATTCTCAGATGTTATGGCCAAATCCTGAACCAGATGAACTCTCCTACGAAAACACATATTTATTCGCCCCAAACCATTAAAAGCATTCCCCGGAAGCGCCGAGTGGCCATAGAACAGCTTTCCTTGTCCCTGTGAATGAGTTACATGAGCATCTCTTCCGGGCTGAAGTGGTTGACAATATCAGGCTAAGTCTCCGACTAGGTTCAACCTATATGATATAGAAGATCCTAAAATCTGTATGTTTCTAGAGATCCGAAAAAAGCGCTAGGAAATATTCTACTAAATGCACACGCAGGTCCTAGTCCTAGATCAGATTATGCCGGCTGCTCTTCAGTGGATGTTACTAATTATCCCTCAACAGGAACTAATCGATCAACAGCGGATGCAAACTCAAAGATTTAAGACATGAAGGGGAATAAGCAGCGCTCTTGGCTGCCATAGTTGTTGTACGAGGTTGAAGAGGACACATCAAATAGGCTCTGGGACTGATGACGTTCCGGCACGAGGTGGGATTATTGAGCCTTCCTTGTTGGAAGCTCTCTCTGTCGCAATAAAGGCAGCTACTGCTAGGCTCTTAGATGGGCTTGTTCACGAATCTCCTGCGTCGAGAAGAAGCTGTTTTCGCACCTGAATGAGAATACGCTGCTTGGATCTTTGCACGACTAGGCTCTTGGCCTTCCGCCTGTACTTTTGATTCGCCGGGATTTCGCGTCGACTCTATGCCTTCCCGGCTTGCTTTCTTGGACCCAAAGACTTTTTACCTCCTTCGATGATTACTGCTTTAATGAAGACCCTCTCTTCGGGAAGCGACGAACTCTTCACTCACCCGAAGGCGAGCGAGTGAGTGGGAATTCGTAATAGAATAAGCTGTTAGGAAGAGAATCCCACGAATACGTTATTTTGAGGACGCATGCGGACAGGACGATTTCTTGCAGAAAGAGAAAGGGGATAGCGGATTGAGTAGATGCGGACGATGATTTGGCTTTTGGCACCGAAGCGAAGTAACTAGAACTCCAAGCGAAGTAAGACACGACACCGATGGTTCTGAAAGAAAGCAAAAGGTATCTGCAGCGCCAGCGAGCCAAAAAAGGAAGGGTGAAATTGTGATGGTGAATCTTCAGAGCTTAAGAGTGGTTGTGTGGGTTGAAGCTCTCTCAGGATAGAATATTATCAAAGGGTTATTTGTGCCACGGCAAGACTCGGTGTTCGACCGGATAGCATTGTTGCATCTTTCATGCATTTTTATCAGGTGGAAAATGTTAAATTTGGCATGGCATGGCATAAATCGAATTTGAGCACAGCGAAGTGGAAACCCTTATAAGCTTAATGCCAACGGAGAAAAGTTGTTCGGTTCCACAGAGGTTTGGGATGCTCAGGATGGCAATCGTGGTGAATGCTACAGTCGCCTGCAGGCTTGAGATTGAAAGGGGGATTCCTTTTCGGCTGGAAATGGTTTCACTTGACGATCTCCTTATACCATCAATCCAAGCTGGCGGTTCATTATATGATGTTGATACTGTTCATCGAATACCGGTCAATTTTCTGCAGCGAGAAGAAAATGAAGATTGTGGAATCTGAAGGCACTGGTTCTCCGAATCATGGTTCATTGTTGAAAGTTGGACGGCTTATTGACACATATTTTGCGGAAATTGCTCCTGAGCCTTACCTGAGCTTACAAAAGTTCATTGCTATGATTGAAATACTGCCTTATTATGCTCGTGTCATCGATGATGGGCTTTACAGGGCGGGCGGTTGGTATATATTTGAAGGTTCATTCATTGCTAACTGAACAAGAATGAATGCAAGAAGCTCGGCAGGTTCATAGACTGCCAAAAGCTCTCTCAAGAAGCATGCAACCACGCTGCACAAAATGAGCGACTCCCAGTACAGATGACAGTGCAAGTTCTGTATTTCGAGCAGCTCCGATTGAAGAATGCAGGAAGCTCACATGGATTCCTCTCGTAGAGAATAAGCAGTGGTATACCAAGTGCAGCCATGTCCCCTCGAGATAATTATGTGCTTCATTAAAGACACAAGAACGGAAGCTGGAGATTTCAAGAATGAGAGTGAGGCTGAGTGAGTTGGAGAAGGAACAGTTGTTTATGAAACAAGGAATGATGGATAAAACAGGAAATGGCAAGACTTTCTTGACCTCAATCTCTAAGGGGATTGTAAAGATTGTAATTTTGAGTGGTCAAGCAGGAGGTTGCGAAGCAAAGGCACTGAACGAAGTGAAGTGGGAAGAAAGAGAGAGACTCTTTACGAAAGAAGTCCGTTTTACTGAGGGTTTCACTCATAAGACCGTCTAACTTTCTGACAAAAGGTTGCTTTACCCGAGGTAGAAAACATCATGAAGAAAGGTTCTGAAAGAAAAGAAAGGGGTCAGGAAACGGGGAAAAAGGTTCTGTTTTACGGATAGGATTGCGTTTTCGCTCCTAGGCTCACTGGTGGGAAGTTTGCTAGCCTTTCTTAAAGAAGAGTAGTCGCCTAGCGAGAGTAGTTGTCTATGCCTCGCTTTTTTAGGTTATGCAATAGAGTTCAAAAGGAAATGGTTTATGTTTAAACCAATCAAGGGTTTTTATACGCCGGAAGTTATAGCAGTGACCTGTGACGAGAGGAGCTAATTACTAGAGACCGAACGAGAGCAGGCTGGCTTACAGGGGCGATGGACGAGGGCAGAGTAGTTTCCACAGAATCAAAAGGCTCTTCCTGAGTTCTCGATTACTTGCCCGACCAGACGAGATTAGTTGAATGACCAAAGCAGAAGAAGGCATAGTGATCACTGACCCGGATTTAATTTTGATTTCCTAGCTTTAAAAAGAGAGGCGCATAAGCACTCGTAACTGAGAATGGTATAACATAAGCACGAGTTGATCCATTAGATATAAATGTTGGTTGAGTCCTCTCCAATGCTCCTGTTTAGCCTGTTCCGATCTTCCTCAACCGTTGAGGAAGGTTGTTTTTGGCAACGACGCTTTTGCTTTTAGTCTTGTCTGAAAGCAGAAAGGCTGCCAATTAGCAAACCAACTCATTCAATCGCAAGTCAAAGGCCCTAAGGGGCCTTGCACAAGGAGGAGGAGAGCTTGGTCACTTGGTGGGTGGGTAGGACTACGTACTTCATCTTCCTGTAGGAGGGTCCAGGTCCATAGCCCTTTATCGAAGATCCATATTCAGTTGATGCCAGGCACAGCTTATTTAAGAGCCACTTTGCCGAGTTGTTTATCCAGCAGTGGAACCATCGCCCGGAAGGTGAGGTCGCGTGTCAAAGCAGCACAAATAGGAACTACACCCAGTACCGAATCCAGAAAGAATTCCAATTTCCACATCTCCCTCGAAGACATCTCTCCAATTGACTCCATGAAGCACTGCAGTGATAAATTGGCCATTCTTTGTTGCTGACGTCGTACCAAAGCGCTGGCATTTCCGCTCGGCTTGACACTGTGGGCTCTTGATGACTCACACTTGGGCTACAATGACAAAAAACCCGTGAGGGGGAGATTCTTTGACGTAATCGTTGACCTGAGAGAACATGCCCACTGCTTCAGTGAATTCCACCACTACAGGTTCTTCAAGTCTGTTTTCCCGGCTTTTTTGCTTGAAATGGTCTTTTCACTCGTTCTTCTTTTGACACGAAATCCGTTTTCCCGTGTTTTTTAATAGGAATTGGTCACTTCCGTCATCAAATGGGTCTGGTTACACATTATTCTTTAAATGGTAATGAAAAAAGTGAGACAAGAAGTCGTTGTTAGTTTACCCATACAGGCTACTTACTACTAGTGACGCATTGTTGATTTCGTTAACGCTACAACCGAATGCTTTATAGAAGTTCACTACACTTCGTTTGTAAGACCGCATAAAAAGAGTTGTAACAGACCATCGTGGATTCATCCCGTGCTTTAAGTGGATTAAATGACCTTATTTTCATTCGGGAAGATAGGTTTAGGCGGAATACTCCATGGATAATCGAAAAGGGGTGCTACGTTCCGTTAGGTCAGGGAGGCATTGATTGCTTGCTCGTATTGGATACGTACCAGAGGCCGGTTCTTCACCGATGAGAACTTCTATCGCGTACCGGATGAATTGGTAGCAGGCGGGTCGATAGTTGAGGTACGACGGGATATTCCTCCACGGCTGGCAATCCCCAGTCCACAACAGACCTGATCTTCTCTTGATCCATCTGAATCACACCCTTGCTGATCCAATGGCCAAGAAAGAGCACTTTCGTCTGAGCACCGTTTCGCGTACAGCTTCTTTTCCTGCTACACCCGGAACACTGTACTCAGGGTTCCAAACCTCCAGTGAGTGACTATAAACGATTATGTCATCGAGGTTTTCCACTACAAACTGGTCAAGGTAAGGGTTTGAGTTATCCATTTAAGTGCGGAACAAGACCTGAATTAGGACGATATTCATAGATCAGTTACTCTTTGTGTACATTATGGAGTGGAGACTCCATGTTGAAAGCTCTTTCAAATAGCATGAGCGTTGAAAGTATTCAATTAGACTAGAGCGTTAGATTCTTTTTTTTTCCTTTATTTTTTAGGTATGCCGCTCCGCGAGCAAGGAGTGCCGCGCACGAGCGGAGCGAAAACAAAGCAGGGGAAATCCTTTGATTGCGTATTGAATATAGATCCATGTCTTTCTTGTTCCACTAGCTAGGACCAAATTATCGCATGTCCGTTTCGTTATTACGACCTTATTTTTTGATGTCAAAGACCAGAAGCTACGCGCAAATTATCATTGGATCTCGGTTGTTCTTAACAGCGATGGCTATTCATTTAAGTCTTCGGGTAGCACCACTAGATCTTCAACAAGGTGGAAATTCGCGTATTCTGTATGTACATGTTCCTGCGGCTCGGATGAGTATTCTTGTTTATATCGCTACGGCTATAAGCACTTTCTTTTTCCTATTAACAAAACATCCCCTTTTTCTTCGCTCTTCCGGAACCGGTACAGAAATGGGTGCCTTTTTTACGTTGTTTACCTTAGTTACTGGGGGGTTTCGGGGAAGACCTATGTGGGGCACCTTTTGGGTGTGGGATGCTCGTTTAACCTCTGTATTCATCTCGTTCCTTATTTACCTGGGTGCACTGCGTTTTCAAAAGCTTCCTGTCGAACCGGCTTCTATTTCAATCCGTGCTGGACCGATCGATATACCAATAATAAAGTCTTCAGTCAACTGGTGGAATACATCGCATCAACCTGGGAGCATTAGCCGATCTGGTACATCAATACATGTTCCTATGCCCATTCCAATCTTGTCTAACTTTGCTAACTCCCCCTTCTCAACCCGTATCTTGTTTGTTCTGGAAACACGTCTTCCTATTCCATCTTTTCCCGAATCTCCTTTAACGGAAGAAATAGAAGCTCGAGAAGGAATAGCAAAACCTAGTTCACTCGCTGAGTATCTTTGCATCCATGGCATTTATAATATTCTGACTAAGCAGACTCACTTTGAAGAGAAAGGTGCAGCTTCGGTTCCAGTGGTTGGAAGGGAATCGGGGGGCTTCCCCTCACAGCTACCACGTGCGAGGCGCAAAGGCAATTCATTGATACCCATCCCGTTAAGGACATCTCCTTTTGACATAAGTCGAGTGCGGTAGAGCAATTACCTATCCTTTTTCCCATGCAACTCAGTACTCCAAGACCTGTCGAAGTATAGACCACTACGACAGCGACTCTATTTTAATTAATCCCCGGAGTCATCTTCTACTTTCTGTTCTGCAAGACGAGACTGACCCCCTTTTACGAGATTTCTAGAACCCCATCCATAGAGCTGCTTTTGCTGGTATTGATCCAGATGCTCAAGTGGGATATAAAGGGGAGCTCGGGTATGTGCCACCCGGGTAACGGTCGAGCAATCGACATGATGTATTGGAAGATACAAATGGATTCGCATAGATGGAAAATCGCGGTGTTTGTAGTCGCGCCAAGTAAGTATATGGTCTTCAGTCAGAAGAAATGATATAAAAATGAGTACATCAGAACCTTTTAGTTAATTCGAAATTCTGGGGTCCCGGTAGCAATCGCGCAAATGGAAAGCTCTCATTCACCTCCTGCTCCAAATTGTTGGGCTATAATGGGAGACTTTAATTGTTTCCTACATTTAGATGAAAGTTTGGGGTGTTGTGTTTTGGCTCGTCTAAACAAATGGTAGACCAAGGTGGAGGTGTGAGGCGCCAACGGCGGGCTGTGAAAGAAGTCATTTTACCCTGCTTGATTGCACTGGATTCATTCGTACGATTCAGGACTTTCTCAAAAAGACGTGAAATCGAACCTTTTTCGAAAACATAGTAAATTGAGCTGCATTTCGATAGTTTTTGTCTCTCGTTTTTCGTTCGCCCGGACACCGCTTCTTCCGATCTTTCTTTCATAGCCTTCTTTCTTTCAGATGTATCTACCGCTCTCACAGCCTTGAATTACACTAACATGGCTGATTCCAAGCATAAATGTCATGAAAATGTATCTAGGAGAAGGATAACATAGAGAACTACTGCTCATGTATTAAATTCATCAAAGCCTAATCCTGTGCCACACTACATTCCCAAGCCTCCATATCCTCAACGGTTGGTTGCGCCCAAGAAAGACACTCATTACAATGAAATCATGGAGATGTTTAAGAAAGTCCAAATAAATCTCCCATTACTTGATGCTATCAAGCAAATTCCTTCCTATGCTTAAAGATCTTTGCACACAAGGGTGCAAGAGAGGGTTTCACTTTCTGAGGAAGTTCGCGCCGTTATTCAGCGTAAAATCCCAACTAAGTGCAAGGATCCAGGGAGTTTCACTATTTCTTGTGTCATTGGAGATCATCAATTCGAGAAGGCATTACTCGATCTTGGGGCTAGCGTAAATTTGATGCCATATTCTGTTTACGAGCAATTAAGGCTTGGTGAGCTAAAACCTACTTCTATAACACTCGAATTGGCGGATAGGTCTGTCAAAATTCCTCGTGGTATCATTGAAGAGATGTATTGGTCAAGGTTGACAAGTTTATTTTCCCAGCGGATTTCGTTGTCCTAGATAGAGAACCTATCAAAATTTCAAGCAGAAAGATCCCTGTTATACTTGGACGTCCTTTTATGGCTACTGCTAATACAATCATTGATGTTAAAAAAGGGATTTTAACTATGACGGTTGGTGATATGACGGTAGAGTTCAATGTGTTCAAAAGCAGTCAACAACCCCCCGATTCGACCGAATGCTTTGCAGTGAACATGATCGAGAGTTTG